AATAGAATATATTCAACTAATTATCTAATTCTACTAATATAGTAATCTAGAATATTTATTCTAATATTAATAATATTTGTTTTCTATTTTATTTCGCAAGAATTGACTAATGAATCTCTTAATTTGATTCGGAATTACGAAAGTCTAAGTAGATGGTATAGATGAAAAATTAATTTCCTTTTCTATCTATACCACTACCACTCTTATTTTATTAGTGCTGTGGAAAATTTATTATGATAATGATTAATAAATGATTGATAAAAAAAATCAATAAAAAAATTCTCAATTGAACTTATTCTTTCATTTTGTATTTTTTTTTATGCTCCTATCTTTCAAAAAATTGAACTTAGGAAAGTGCTTTTGCTTTACAAGCATATGTATAAAAAAGTTTATTTAGCTCCTTCATGCCTACTATAACTAGTTTTTTCGGTTTTCTACTAGCTGCTTTAACTATAACCTCAGTTCTATTTATTGGTCTGAGCAAGATACGACTTATTTGAAATTAATTGAATGAACAGTTTATAAAAAGAAAAACAAAACAAAAATTTTCTGTAGTATTCCACCTAGTCTCTAGTTCTTTACCGTGTACGTTTCCAATTCTTGGTTATTGAGATTTCTGGTCAATATGGCTTAATATTTAAGGATAGATATTACCTCTCTTTTTCAAAAAAAAAAAATTTAAATGATTGAAGTTTTGCTCTTTGGAATTGTCTTGGGGCTAATTCCTATTACTTTGGCGGGATTATTTGTAACTGCATATTTACAATATAGACGTGGTGATCAGTTGGATCTTTGATTAATTTTGATTAATATTAATTAACACCGTGCTTTTTTTGACCTTCTTCGGATTAAAGAAAGGAGGAGGTCAAATTCAGAGTGCTCTTCTATTTTTCCGTATAAATTTTGAACTAACAAACCAAAAAGAGAATCACGCTCTGTAGGATTTGAACCTACGACATTGGGTTTTGGAGACCCACGTTCTACCGAACTGAACTAAGAGCGCTTTCTTGTCTCAATCACAAAAAAGGAGACTGTAAGTAAAAAAGAGTCTTTTTTTTTTTTTACCTCTACTCGATTTTGAATGCTTATACTATATATAGAGAATATGATATATATTAAAAATTGAGAGTATGTCCCATTTTCAATTTTAATTAATCTCAATTGATCCTTTGTTATTGCTCAGAGACGAAGTAATCGATAGGGATGACAGGATTTGAACCCGTGACATTTTGTACCCAAAACAAACGCGCTACCAAGCTGCGCTACATCCCTTTGTAATTCATTTATAATGTTATTGTAAAGAATACCTGTTTTGTTTTCCACATACTTTATTTCATTTTGATATCCATTATCATTTTTTCTTTTTGATCTCATATCATATATTATATAATAAGAAACTTACGCAAATTTCGTTAATGCTCGAGAAAAAAAAAGGCGGCGCTTTCTTTTTTAAGTTTAAGAAAAAGAAAATCTTATCTATGAAATTGTTGTACATTTTATTTTAATTTGAATTAGAGATTCCGTGTACAAAACAAATGCAAATTGCCTTGAATTACATAGAATCGGATTCTGTATCTATTAGAATTATGTATTAGAATAAAATAAAGAGTAGTTATTACAATAAAGAAACAATAAAGAAGGAGGATTCAAAATGCGAAATCTAAAAACATATCTATCCGTGGCACCGTTAATAAGTACTCTATGGTTTGCGTCTTTAGCAGGCCTATTGATAGAGATCAATCGTTTTTTCCCCGATGGATTGACATTGCCTTTTTTTTCATTCTAGTTATCAACGCGTGGGGGAGAGGGTGAAGAAGATTAGAGATACAATTAAATATCTGTGATTACTACCCCCCTCCTCTTTTTTTTTTATTTAATTTGAATAAGTTAGAAAAGAAAAAAAAGTGGATTCAATTTCAGTAAAACTCGGAACTCGGGGTCCGCGCTTCCAGTGAAAGTAACTTCAATTAAATTAAAATTAAAATTAAGAGAAGGTAGTTAGAAATGTAGTTAGTGTAACAGTATTCTACAAGACGCTTAAATGAATTACTGTGATTCTCATCGAAACTTCTAATTGAGATAGAGTTTAAAATCTTTGTATTACTTATTATTAATATAATTAGAACTATATTAGTTGCAATGAAATTTTTGATAATTTGGATTTCGAGTTAGCAACTTCACTTCTTTTTCCTTCCTTTCTTCGTTCCTTCAGATCGGAAAATAGAAGAGTTCAATGAATAAAAAATCCAAAAATCCCAAGGAGGTTTATGGCCAAGGGGAAAGATGTTCGAGTAAGGATTATTTTAGAATGTACCGGTTGTGTTCGAAAGAGTGTTAATAAGAAATCAACAGGCATTTCGAGATATATTACGCAAAAGAATCGACACAATACGCCCAGTCGATTGGAATTGAGAAAATTCTGTCCCTATTGTTACAAACATACAATTCACGGGGAGATAAAGAAATAGATGGAATCTATCGCTTGCGTGTCACCTTTTCAAGGAAGATGACAATAATATAAAGAAGATATTAAGTATAGAATAATATAGTATAGAAAGAATCCTATAGAATCTTATCGAATATATATTCGAAATTCGAATTATATCTATTTTTATATATAGATAATATATATAGATAAATAGAAATAACTAGATTTAAAATAAATATTTTAAATAAATAGAGAAATATATTCTATTGAATAAGAATATATTCTATTAATTAAAATATTCTATTAAATAGAATATTATTATATTAATAGAAATATATAATTAAAATAATAATAAAAAAAAAAAAATAATAAAAATGAAAATAATTAAATAATTAATATTTAATTATTTAATTAAAATTGAATATAATTAAAAAAAATATATTAAATAATAAATATTCAATAAATATTAAATAATAAATATTCAATATATAATTAAATATATATATATATAAAATATAAATTAAATAAAAAAAAAAAAAAACAAATCCTATTTCTGAATTCGAAATCATTTTTGATCCAATTGAACGAAATAGGATTTTTGAAATAAGGAATAAACAAACCATGGATAAATCCAAACGACTTTTCCCTAAGTCCAAGCGATCTTTTCGTAAGCGTTTGCCCCCGATCCAATCGGGGGATCGAATTGATTATAGAAACATGAGTTTAATTAGTCGATTTATTAGTGAACAAGGAAAAATATTATCTAGACGGGTGAATAGGTTGAGTTTAAAACAACAACGATTAATTACTATTGCTATAAAACAAGCTCGTATTTTATCTTTGTTACCTTTTCTTAATAATGAAAAAAAATTTGAAAAAAAGCGAGTTGGTCACTCTAACTACTGATCTTAGAACCAGCAAGCAAAATAGGCTTACTCAAATTGAAATGGGATCACAATTCCAATTCGAATTGAACCATAGATTGATGTTTTGTTCAAAAAAAAAAAATGAAAATCAAAATTTGATTTTCGTGTCGTAAGAAAAAAAACGAATTGGGGGAGAAGAAACTTTTTTTTATTGAATGTTTTGTTTAGTTTGACTACTTTACTTGATCATATTATCATCATATTTTATCGTACGAGTTTCTATTCTACCTTCATTTCTATTCTATCTTCCCGGAATTTCTTGAAAAGAAATTCCATGTAAAAAATTCTATGGATTCCTTACAATTTCCTTATTTTCTAATGTCATTGGAAATCGTATAAAGACAATTCCTATTTAATATAGCTATTTGTGCAAGTATTTTACGATTAAGAAGCAATTGTCTCTTGTACAGATTATTAATTAATCTGCTATAACTATAGGATACCTTGTTTTCGCGAATTATTGCATTTATCCGAGTGACCCACAAACGACGAAAAGTTCTTTTCTGTCTATCTCTATCCCGATGGGCCGAAACCAAAGCTCTTATTTTTTGTTGAGTAATACTTCGAGTAAGTCTTGAATGAGCCCCCCGAAAGCTTGATACGAATAAACGAATTTTTGTTCTACGTCTCCGGGCTATATATCCTCGTCTAATTCTGGTCATTGAGTACACGAAACTTTGATGAATAACTAATTTGTTTCTTTTCTTTCAGTTATTCTTTTTCCCCTTTTCTATAATAACAAAACGGATTTTTCCAATGTATAAAATAATAATTCCAACGGCTTTTGCTACTATAACCTTCCCAACCACGATTTTTTTTTTTGGAGACATTTCATCTCGAAATAAGAATAAGAAACTGTATTGATATTAGGTCTCAAACACAAACAAAAATATAATAAATAAGCAGTAAATAGAAATAGATAAATAGTGGGTTCCATAGTTTCTATGGTTACTTCTTAAACGGTGAGGTCTTCTCTATACACCGGAGCCCCTCCTGCATTTAATCATTGAATCAATGCTATTGTTAACGTGTACAGTTCACATTCTTTTGCTCTACCTATGAATTCTCCAGTAATAGGTCTTTCACAAGGAAATCTATCTATTATAGTAACGGTATTTAATTATGAGGATTAGCTAATTCGTTGACCCTCTTAGTCCGTTCTTGCAAGAGTAGGGGCATAAATTTTCAGCCTGTTAACTTTTAATAAGATTTTCCCTGCTTAATGGATAATCATTTGTTACCAATGGGAAATTCTTTCTTGTTTTAAATTGAAAATTGAGGTGATTGAATTTGCACCAATGAAACCATAAATTTGATACACAATAGACGAATGTGATAGATCTTTTTTTTTTTAGATAATGAAAGGCATTCTTCTATTCTATCCTATTCATCCGTACTGACACAGATAGTGGAAAAATTTTTTCTTTCTTTTGTCTCTTTTGTCCAAGCTCATGATCTAAACAAGTCGCACATACACCCTAGTACATGTTCCTCGGCGCTGAGGACATCCCCCAAGAGCGGGGGATTTGGTAACGTTTCTAATTGGCTGTCGTGTGTTTCTAATAAGTTGTTTAATAGTTGGCATTTTGAATCGTATGCATAATGGGCTGGTTTAGATCGATCGTAACCGTATGATTCTGAATTTTTTCTATATTAAATAATAGAATATTAAATTAATAGAATATTAAATCGAAATTTCGGTAAAAAAAAAAAAATATCAAATCGCGATTTGCATGAAATTTCTTCTATTTCTTATGCAACTGCTATAAGATCAACAATTCCATGAGCTTGGGCTTCTGTTGCTGACATAAAAACATCTCTTTCCATGTCTTCGGATACAACCCATAAGGGTTTTCCCGTTCTTTGTGCATAAATCCTTGTGATGATTTCACGCAGTTTCAGTAGTTCTTCTGCTTCCAGGACAAATTCTGCTATTTGTGCCTGATAAAAACCAGCAATAGGTTGATGAATCATTACCCTGATCATATAAGAAAAAAAGGTTTAGTCTAGCTCCCATAATATAAATATTATAATAAATAATAGAAATATAATAAATAAGAAGGGTCCGGGAAGAGATAAAAAAGAATAAGAAAAGACGATAGAATTGAACAACCGTACAGGCATTGTTATTGTTTGTACATTGCATACGGCTTCACACTAGAATTCACTTTTATTTTACCTTTCATCTAAAAAAATCTAGGCTTAAATCAGTAAATGCTCCAATAACCACCCTTTCCTTGGGAAGAGGTAAAAAGCAAAAATACTATGGTGGTCCCGTTGCTTTATTTTATCAGTGATTTAGCAATCCCAAAGTTTCTTTTTTTTTTTTTTTAGTTGAAAAAAAAAATAATATTATTATATTTATAATAGAACCTTTTTTTTTTGTACTCTTTCATAACATAAATAGTGTTAAGAGCCCTCCGGTGCGAAAACAAAAATGTTTGTGACGCTGAAAGAGGTTCCTGATAGAATAAAATCAGAAAGGCCCTTAATATCCCATACGACTCTTTCGATACATAATCTACTGTTTAAAAAAAATTTCTTATATCTATATCGAATTCGAAATGCCATGCTATTATTACTTAATATTTATATTTCATATGGCGAAGGCATAGTTTTTTTTCTTTCAAATAAAAACCCATTGGCGCCAAGCATGAGGGAATGCTAAACGTTTGGTAATTTTTCCTCCGACCAGAATAAAAGATCCCATTGAAGCAGCTAATCCCATGCATATTGTTTGTACATCTGGTCGCACAAATTGCATAGTATCATAAATAGCTACTCCGGGTATTACCCATCCGCCAGGAGAGTTTATAAACAAATACAAATCTTTGGTCTCGCTCTCTATACTCAGATATACCATAAGACCAATAAGTTGATTCGAGATCTCACTATCAACACCTTGACCTAAAAAAAGTAACCTTTCTCGATAAAGTCGGTTGATTAGGATAAAATTCTATCCTCTAGAAACCGTACATGCACCTTTTTATGCATACGGTTCACCAAAAATAACGAAAATAAAAAAAAGAATCAATGTTTAGATTCTAGCCCTGCTTTTTTTTGATAGTGAGTACTTTGTTAACCTTTATTTTGAATATTTATTTTGAATGCGGGGGCTTTTCTTCTATTTTTTAAGAAAGATGAGTTTTGACGCGTTTACTTACAAAAAAATTAATTAAACTTATCAAATTAACTTCTTATTGATGTATTCGTTCATCGTGATTGAATTCAAATCACGATGGCATTCTCTTGTTCCTGAGTGGGCTTCTTCAATTCTTTTAGGTTTGTGCGCTACTCCGAGTAAAGATCTGCCCGATTTTTATTTGCACATATAGGGCAAATGCTCTAATACCGCGTCTTTTTGTTACAACTACAACTTCGTTTTTTTTAATTCATTTAATGTTTCTTTCAAATATTTGACGTATTCATTATATTATTTTATTCGATTGAATATGATTTTCAGTTCGAATCAAAATTTATAAAAAATTTCTAATAAATTTCTAATATAGAATATGATACAAATAGTAATGATAATAGATATATTACCAATTGGATTTGCTAAACGGAGTCTGGATATTTCATTTTGTTGGTCTAAACAAGGCAACCATAAAGTATTCTAATTGATAATATTAATTTGAGTACCTCAAAAGCATAGATTTAATTGAACTTGATTGCACTTCACGCTTCAAATTTTTGATGATTTAATCAATCTTTCTTGGGCGAAACAGAGGGATATCTCAATCGGGTGAGAGAACGGGGGAATTCCGTATGACCCAATATATCTGACAAGTCGCACTATAAGTCAATCCAAAGTGAATCGTCTTCTCCAGGATGTCGAAAAGGGACTTTTGGGACACCAATAGGCATTAAATGAAAGAAAAAAGATTAAGTACTCTATTTCACTTTGAGATGAAAACGTAACAATGAATTTTTTGTTTTAAGAATATTGACCTTTATAATTTACTAATATTTTCGTAATATTTTGTAATATTTTATACGTGGATTTCTATTAGAATTTCTATTTAGAATTTAGAAAAATTTTATAAAAATAGAAAAAAGAAATATATAAAATATTAAGGAAGACAAATCGAATAGAGTCAAATTATTACGAATAAGTCCTTTGAATGATGAACAAATTTCTATGTG